GTGAATTGCGGAATACTCCATTTGTTTCAACACCCCCCCCAAAAAGTGCCCATTGGACTCAAAATGAGAAACAAGGAAGTCAGCCAGGTCAGTATGCCAATCCCTCATCTCCACCCCCCCTCCCCCTCGCGGGTTCCCACCCTACTAAGAATAGGTAATGGTAGGAATGAAGTGAAGTCTTGATATAATTCGCAAAAGCAAGGAGCCTGCGAGTTCGAGGACATAAAATCTGAAAAAACTCTGTATTTTTTTTCATATTTCTATTATAGGATTCAAATAAAAATAGGATTAAACAAAGGGATTCGCAAATAAAAGTGCTAATGCTACAACCAGCCCATAAATTGTTAAAGCTTCCATAAAAGCTAGACTCAGTAATAGAGTACCTCGTATTTTTCCCTCGGCCTCGGGCTGTCTCGCGATACCTTCTACAGCTTGGCCCGCAGCAGTGCCTTGCCCAATTCCCGGTCCAATAGAAGCAAGCCCGACAGCCAAACCAGCAGCAATAACGGAAGCGGCAGAAATCAATGGATTCATAATAAGTTAGTTCCTCGCACCAAAATACAGAAATGGTTAATGATACAATCAGCTAATGAATTATGACTTTATTATTCCATCGCTAAGATTCATCCGTCTGAAGTAACTAACAACTCACAATTTACGTAATAATATTATTGAATCATCGGAACTACTTGGATACTTCCTTCTATTCCCGAAGTTTTTTTGATGTCAATCCACGAGACTTTTCTTACTCTATTTCTTTGTTCCGAACCACTCTTTCCATTACTTTATTCTTTTCTTTTTCGCGATTTCATCCTTTCTTTTTTCTTTTTATTCAGTCAATTGACAATCACAGACGAAGTAGAAAGACCCTTATTGCAATCCTATCTAAATTCAGAGTAATAGTACAGATTGGGTAGATCTTTCGTTTCATATATGGTAAGTTAATATCTAATATTACATGTACATATATTTCTTTAATAACGTAAACCAACTATTCGTTTCATATCTTAGATTGAATCAGATTCTAGAATCATTCTAAGAATGATCCCGGTTGGTCTCTAACCATTAGATTCCATATACATTGAATGCACAAACAATAGAAAGATAATATTTCTTGGAGGGAGATCTAGGGGGATAATTTTAGGAAAAAGATCTTTTCGATCTCTTTCCTTTTTGCACTTTCCTACCCTAACAATATCTTTTTATTACTCTAGGTCATATATACCGTACCATATTTTTCTATTTCTTTCGAGGTTCCCCAAGTCAATAAGTCAATTCTCTTGATGAGTCCCGGATACATTGTGTTGGGCTAAGCCAAACAAAAGACTAGTCAATGATGACCCTCCATGGATTCGCCTATATAAGCCGCGGCTAAAGTTGCAAAAATAAGAGCTTGAATGCCGCTTGTAAATAATCCAAGAAACATGACAGGTATAGGAACCACTAAAGGGACTAAAGAAAGAAGAACTACAACTACTAATTCATCGGCTAATATATTCCCGAAAAGTCGAAAACTAAGTGATAAAGGCTTTGTAAAATCTTCTAAGATGTTAATGGGTAAAAGGATTGGAGTCGGTTGAATGTATTTATTGAAATAGCCCAATCCCCTTTTGGAAAGGCCTGCATAAAAATATGCTACTGACGTGAGTAAGGCTAAAGCAACGGTTGTATTTATATCATTTGTGGGTGCGGCTAACTCCCCCTGCGGTAACTGTATGATTTTCCAAGGGAAAAGGGCCCCCGACCAATTAGAAACAAAAATAAAAAGAAACATAGTTCCAATAAAGGGAACCCACGGGCCATATTCTTCTCCAATCTGAGTTTTGCTTACGTCTCGAATGAATTCAAGGACATATTCGAAGAAATTCTGAGCGTCCGTCGGAATGGTTTGCGGATTTTGAACAGCTAGAATAGCTGAACCTAATAAAATAGCAATTACAACCCAAGAAGTAATAAGCACTTGGCCGTGGACTTGGAACCCCCCTATTTGCCAATAAAAATGTTGACCTACCTCCACACCAGATACCTCGTATAATAGCCCCTTTAGTGTGTTTATAGAACATAATAGAACACTCATACTGCCCTCTGACAAAAATAGAACTTTCAAAGGAATTATTTTGATTCAATCATTTCTTTTTCGGCTTGCTTACTTGAATTCTATATTTTGGATACCAAGCAATCGCAAAAGATTTCCCATTTTTTATCTTTTTTTTTGATTCAAGAATAGTAAACAATTGAAAAATCTAGGGAGTTCAAAAAAGAGTGTATTTTTTTTATTATTAATCAAGGATTTCGTATAGAACTAGTAGAGCTAGAACGGCCCTTACAAATTGCGAATACTAATTTGTTAAGAATGAATCGGATTGAAAACACAGAGTCATCGTTTGCTGGGATTGGAAGATCCACGAGATCGGGGTCACAATCTGTATCGATTAAACCAATTGTTGGAATTCCCAAAGTAATGCATTCTCGAAGGGCCTTAATTTGGTTTTGCTGATCAACGACGATTACAATATCGGGTAATCCGGTCATATATTGCACCCCGCCTAAATGTTTTTGCAAGTGAGACAACTGTCTCTTCAAAATAGCTGCATCTCTTTTGGGAAGACAGCCGAGTCTCCCTGTTTTTTGTTGCGTTCTCAAGTCCCTGAACTTACGAAGCATCGTTTCCGTAGTGGACCAATTCGTTAACATACCGCCGAGCCATTTTTTATTAACATAATGGCACCGAGCCTTTATTGCAGCCCGTACTACGGAATTAGCTGCTTCTTTTTTGGTACCAATAATTAAGAAGCTTTTTCCTCTACTTGCTGCATAAAAAACTAAATTGCAAGCTTCTGCTAAAAAGCGCGCAGTTCTAGTAAGATTTGTAATATGATTACCTTTCGACTTTGGAGAAATAAAAAGAAAAGGGGCCATTCTAGGATTCCATTTTTTAATACCATGACCAAGATGAACTCCTGCTGCCACCAACTCTTCCAACCTGATGTTCCAATATCTTCTTGTCATTTCTCCCCCCATTTCCTCTTTCTTTTTTTTGTTCAAAGAAAAAAGGACAAGGTATTCGAAAATAAATAATTGTTCCGACGGAACCTTTTCTTCTACCGAGGATTGGCCGTTGATACATGATTCAAGCCATTCCTTCCCTTTCTATTCGTTATTCTCTTTCTTTGTTTATTACTATTATCAAATCGCCGTCCCATACCATACATAGTTACATAGTGAAAAGGATGCATTTTTCTTTTCTTAGGAATCATTAAATCCTGTAAACGATTCTTCTGATGTATCCTGTCAATTCTTCGAACTGCAAGAATAAGAATCAAACCATTCTCTATGATAGAAGAATAAATTGATCGCTTTTTCTTCGAATAAATTCTTCTTTTTGGTTTCCAGAGAAACAGTCTTATATTGCCTTGAGGAGTGTACTAATCCTTTGAATCCGGTCCCAGCGGGGACCATCTCCCCTAGAACAACGTTCTCTTTCAGGCCTTTCAACCAATCGATACGACCTCGGAGAGCGGCTTTTGCTAAAACCCGAGCAGTTTCTTGAAAACTTGCTTCGGATACAAAACTTTGAGTATTTAGAGATGCGCGAGTTATTCCCAACAAGACGGCTCGGTAACGGACCCCCTCTTCCAAAGCCCGACCCGTTCGTTCTGCTCGTAACAATCCAATAAGCTCTCCGGGTAAAAAAACATTAGACATTCCGTCTTCTGAAACCAAGACTTTTGATGTTATTTGGCGTACAATAATTTCTATATGCTTATTATGGATCTGCACTCCCTGGGATCGATAAACCATTTGGATCTTATTAACCAAAGAAATACGGCTTTGCGCTATTGTTAGCTCGGCACCAATCAAGAATCCCCAAGGAATTCCAAGAATTCTTGTTATACACTGGTTCCAACCCTCAACTCTATCTTCTAGGTTCATCGATATTGAATCAATTGAACGCACTTCGAATACCCTTTCTACTTTTGGAAGGCCCTGTGTTATATCAGCAGAACGTGATTTTTCATAGAGAAATGTGACTAATGTACCCCCCTCGGAAAGGGTTTCTCCATAATGTCCATGAAGAGTTGTTCCTGGAGTAGCCAAATAGGGCTTAGCTGATCTTATTATTACATACCCCACTTGGACAATTAAAACTTGACCCGATTTTAGGCATGGGCCTTTTTTGGCTATACATACACTTTCACAAAAAAACTGCCCAAGGTTGAGTATTGTGGACGTTTCTTCCCAATAATTATGATGATAATTATGCTGTAGAAAATACCAATTCAAGTTGAATGGATTCAAAAAGATGTTACTATATAGATCGAGTTTATAGATTCCCCTGTTTTCATCCATTAAAAAATATTGAATTACTTGAAAGGTCTGTTTTAAATTATCAAGTTGCAAATATTTCATTACTGAAATCGGATTCTTTGTTAGGAAATGGTAACATACACCAAAATTCACAATTTGAGGGACTGCTCCTAAGGGTCCCGACAAATTCCTAATCGGAATTAGAGAGTCCGGATCTCTTTTAATTAATTCTTTTTTCGCATTGTGATATTTTCCATCGTTGAACGGACCTAGTTGAAAACAATTAGATGATGACAAGATTATGAAAGATTGGCATTCCTTACTTCTATTCAACAATGTACGAACAGTTCCTTGGTTTTGGCTAAGTGGTTGTCGAACCCTTGCCTTGGAATAATTGGAATAACTAGAAGAAAAGGGATTGATGTTGGGACAATCTGGACCATTCTCAGAGCGCAATCCTGGCCCTGAGGGATCGTCCCTTTTTCTGATATATGAAATCTGGGATTTCCCTAAGTGCATTTTTAGGAAATCTCGAATCAAGCCCTTTGTACTTACTTCCACAAAGGAAGCGCCGGCCTCCTCTATATCTATAGAGGAATCCTTTTCGTCTTGGTCCCAATTCAAGAATAAACAAGTCCGAACTAATTGAATACTTGTGCCAGAAATGCCCCGAATCAAGCTGCCATCCTCATAACGGATATAATTAACAACTTCAAGTTCTATATTATCCATTTCTTGCAATAGATCTTGAGTAAAAAGTCTTGTTAACTTTATACCGTCCGCTATTTCGTATGTGACTACGGGTCGAAGCAAAACAAAAGACCTTTTCTTGTAAAGTGCAATTCGTTGGACATAGATCCAATTGGTTTTTCTTATTCGTGGTGTTATTGGTATCAAGACGCCACTGTGTCGAGATAGATTATCTTCCCCCTCCGGAAAATGGATATCTCCCGAAAAGATTTTAAGTTTAATCCACCCCACCTTTTTTTTTCTCTCCACTCGGACCAACCCGCCCGCCTTACTTCTTTTATTTAAAGTAATTTGTGTATTTACTCCAATGATACTATTGTTCCGTACCATTATGAAAGAGGAGTCAGGTAAAATATGCACTTCTTCGGCTTCGGAAATGAAAAAAAGCGGATCCACTTCCCCCTCCCCTTCCCCTTGGTATTTTGGCTGCAATTTTTGGGCTCCTCCATAGTCAACGAGATTGAAATCCTCTTTTTTTTTGACGATGGAATCTGCCTCTTCCACCTCTATAGGCCCATATTTCGTAATTCCCGAGCCCCCTCTTTTGTATCGAGGATCGTCGAAATAAGCAAGAATGCAATTTCTACGGAAAATGCCATTTATGGGCATTTCAATCGAGATGTCGGAACAGAGTATTAGTCCTTTTTCTCGTCCATGTGCTTGAATCGATCCGAATGGAATGATAAAGCTATTTCTTCGCTTCTTCGCCACTAAATCAAAATTCTCGCGTAGAATAGCAGGATATGGTAGATTACAACAGGCAGTCACTAGGCTTTGATTAAGCTTTGAATAATTACGAATCATAATCCGACCCCCCTCCTTGCCATAAAGACCCAAACTAAAGAATTTGTGTCTCAATTGATCATTTTTCACATAAGGGCTAGGTGTATATCTACCTTGGGCAGAAAGAGAATGAATGCTCATTTGATCTTGATCCTCGTAGATCGAAAAAAGAGCGGGGCCCGATCTGCATAAATCCCCTAATAATATCCATAAATGACTTGTTTTTGGTAAGAGATGGACATTACTATAAGGAAATTCGGGTGCATGGTACACATCGGTACTCCAGTGCATTTCTCCCTCCGAGTCAGAATAAATATGTTTTCGAACTCTATCTTTCAAAGTAAAAGTGGATTTTCCATCACGAATTTCAGCAATTACTTGTTCTGATTCTACATATTGATCATTTTGAACTAAAAGAAAACTCTTTGGTGGAATAGGCACGCTACGTATAATATCTTCACTCTCAATAGTTACATAAAAATCTATATAACATAGAAAGGCAGGCTGCCCGTGGCGTGTCCGTGCGGGATGAACCAAGTCCTCATTGAATTTTATTTTTCCGTTGACAGGGGCTCGCACATGTTCTGCAGTACCTCCTGTGAATACTCCACCGGTATGAAAAGTTCTTAATGTTAGCTGAGTTCCCGGTTCTCCAATGGATTGGCCCGCAATAATACCTACAGCTTCCCCCAATTCAACCAAGTCGCCATGAGTAGGACTCCGACCATAACATAATCGACATATCCAAGATGTACTCCTACAAGTAAAGGGGGTTCGAATAGATATTGGCTGTATTTTTAAGGTTATGAGTTGATTGACAAGGCTAATCCCAAGATCTTGATTTCGAACGGCAATGCATCGCGCACTCATATAAATAGCGTCGGCTAATACACGACCCGTTAATGTTTGCATAAAAGATCTTTCCGGAACCGCCCCATTTCGGGGACTTACAGAAAGCCCTCGGGTGGTGCCACAATCCGTTCTACGTACAACAACGTGTTGAACTACTTCAACAAGTCTGCGCGTAAGATACCCAGCGTCTGCTGTTCGTACAGCAGTATCCACAACCCCTTTGCGGGCTCCATAGCTAGAAATAATATATTCTGTTAAGGAGAGCCCTTCGCGTAAATTGCTTTGAATGGGTAAATCAATCATTTGTCCTTGTGGATCCGACATTAACCCTCTCATACCTAGTAGTTGGTGTACTTGAGAGGCGTTTCCCCTAGCTCCCGAAAAGGACATTATATGTACAGGATTCAAGGGGTCGGTGGTTCTAAAATTGGGATTCATTTCTTGTCGCAAATATTCACTTGTATCATACCATATCTCGATGGATTGGCGTAATTTTTCTACCGCGTGTACATTCCCATAATGATATTGTTTTTCCAAAAGAAAACTTTGTTGTTCAGCATCCTGGACTAGCCATCCCTTAGAAGGTATCGTTAAAAGATCATCAATTCCTAATGAAATGGATGTAGCGGTGGCTTGCTGAAAACCCAGGGTTTTTACTTGATCCAGGATGTGTGATGTATATGCCATTCCGAAGTGATCTATTAATCGACTAATAAGTCGTTTAATAGCAGCCCCGTCGATTACTTTATTGTGAAAGACCAAATTGGCCGGCTCTTTCATAAACACCTCCATATTTCGTTGAGTAGGATTCGACAATAGATTTGAGTCAATGATTGGAAAACTCCCTTTTCTGGACCTTGATTCGCGTAGAAGTAACTACGGTCCGAGTTGAATCGGAAAGGCCCGAATTCACACTGGAGTCATAGACTTACTTAGTTTAGGTACCGTAGGAAGAGACCTGATAAAACCCTTGTATAGCTTCTTCCATTTCGCGATAAAGAAAAATATGACCAAGAGTCGTTCGAATATATATACAAAGAATTTCTTTTTTTACACTTCTTACTATTAGAAAGTGTCCGTAAATCTGATGATGGGTACCCGAAGATTCATAATGAACTTCGACAGGAACTCCTCTTGAAACAATAAGGCGTTGATCGAGTCGCCACCGGAGCCAAAAGGGGCTGTCTAAACGAATCCTTTTCTGTCGATAAGCTCCAATTGCATCATAGGAATTACAAAAAAGGGGTTCCTTTCCTTTCATATACCTAGAGTTCTTGTCGTCAATTCTCTCAGTTTGGCAGTTTCTACGATTCCACAAATTATACCTATTTACACAAAGACCTGGATGATTCCCGCTTGTTAAGATATAGAGCCCGATAAGCATATCTTGAGTTGGTACGCAAATGGGATCCCCAATAGACGGAGCCAAGAGATTCATATGAGAAAACATAAGTAAACGAGCCTCCGCCTGAGCCTCCAAGGATAGAGGTACATGAACAGCCATTTGATCCCCATCGAAGTCTGCGTTGAATCCTTTACAAACGAGTGGATGTAAACAAATAGCGTGCCCTTCCACTAAAATGGGTTGGAAGGCCTGTATGCCTAATCTATGCAAAGTCGGTGCTCTATTCAGCAATACAGGATGGCCCTGCATAACTTCCTGAAGTATTTCCCATATAATTGGCTCTTTTTCCCGAATTTGACTCTTAGCAGTCCCTATGTTCGGAGCAAGGTGCTTTCTAATTAGACCGCGCGTTACAAATGGCTGGAAAAGCTCTATTGCTATTTCACGAGGCAATCCACATTGATGTAATGAAAGTGAGGGGCCTACAACAATGACAGAACGTCCCGAATAATCGACCCGTTTTCCAAGCAGAGTCTCACGAAACCTTCCCTCTTTGCCTTCAATTACATCTGAAAACGACTTGTAAACCTTATTATGACCATCCCTTATTGGCTGTCCGCGGATTCCATTATCAAGAAGTGTATCCACAGCTTCTTGTACCAATTTCTCCTGAGACATTACTACGTCCTCTGGCGTAGACTTAATTGTTAATAAATTGAGAAGAGCGTTGTTCCGCGAAAGAACTCTACCATAAAGTTTATTAATATCGGAACCTGTTAGTTTAAGCTCATCTATCTGAACCGCCGGTCTCAACCCCGGGGGAAGAACTGGTAATAGACATAAAACCATCCATTCGGGTTCTACACTTGTTCGAATAAAATGCTTAGCTAATCCCATGCGTCTAACCAAAAAGCGCTTTCTTCTTTCAATTTTCCGATCTTCCCACTCATCACCCGGGAGCCCCTCTTCCTCTAATTCTTTCCATTCTGCCAACGAAGAATCTATAATAACTCGCAAATCTAGATCGCCCAACTGCTCTCGGATAGCGCCTGCTCCAGTAGAAATTTCGCGATTTCGAAATGCATGCAAGCCTTGGGTAGTCAAAAAAGGAGGGATGCTATCTTTCCAGGACTGGGTTTCATATTCGAACGAACCTCGTAATCGTAAAATAGTGGGTTTTTTGACTATAGGCCTAGCAAAAGCAAAATTGGGATAGGATCCTATAGGATTTCCCCCCCTTCAAAACCGGACGTGAAAGTTTCCTCTCATCCGGCTCAAGCAGTTACACCAAATAAAGATAAAGGAGTTCTTGCTTTCAAATTATAGAAAACCCCCAACTACTCCTTACTCAAGTTCTCACAAGCAACATTTCATTGATTAATTGTTCTTTTATTTTGATTTTCTCAACTCTTTTTCTTTAATTCAATTGAAAATGTTTAAATAGCGACATAAATAAAATGTGAAATTCTTGAGCAGTCTACTTCCCCTTCAAATGATGAATACCTCTAAAGGAATACCTTCTAATTCGTAAGGAATTGACTTGTCTATATATCGTTCCGTTTGATCTTTTAGGTCCTGACTTCACCTCGACGGTTATGCCACGCTGCCCTTTCTTTAAAGCCTATATGCGATGGATAGGCTTCTATAACCATAACATATTTGCTTACTTGAACATAAACATAATTGCATTTCTTTCTAAAACGAAAAGACAGGGGATGGTTTCCACAAAAGAAAGAAGTCTTTTGACGAGGTACAACTCGAAATTCCTATTTGTTTGTTTTTGTTACTGAATCGACCATAGACCAATTCCCTTTTTTTTGGGGGTATTGAATACACCCATAATTCTGAGCTTCATGTTCCTCCTCACAAGAGACATGTCAGATCCGGGCATCCCAATTCGATTGAATAGGGTGACAGTTTCTCATTCAAAATCTGTAAAATCTGAATTTCGATCAAATCACACATCGCAGTATACTAGGTCTTCTAGTTCTTTAAGAGGTCTGTCTAAAAGATTCGCGATATAACTAGGAAGACGTCTCAAATACCACACATGAGTCACGGGGGCATGCCAGTTTGATGTAGCCCATTTGATATCTTCGTATTCGAGAATTCGCAAATTCGACTCCGCAGTCGCCGCAAAATGTTCTTTTTTCTTTTTTTCTTTTTGATCTCCGAATTTGCCGTAAATTCCACAAGCACAAATTCCGCTTTTTATAGGTCCAAAAATTCTTTCACAAAAGAATCCACCTATTTTTGGCTTATTCGTTTCCCACTGAACATGCTCGATTTCTGTCACCTCTCCGACTATCTCTCCGTTGGGCAGGGTTTTATTGGCCCAAGCACTTATTTGTTGAGGAGAAACTAATCCAATTCGAAGTTGTTGATGTTTATACCGATCAATCATAGAAAAAAATTCTGATTCATTCCGATTCATCGCGATCAAGCTTCCTTCCTATTCATCTGAAAGTTCTTCTCAGATACAAGGAAATGATTCAGTTCTAGGGCCAAAGAGCGTAGTTCTCGAACGAGCAATCGAAAGGATTCGGGAGCATCCTCAGCTTTAGGCATTTCTCCTCCAATGATTGTAGTACCAAATATTTTGTCGCGGGTTCTAAGATGATCAGACTTATAAGTAAGCATCTCTTGTAAAATATGAGCAACACCGAACCCCTCTAGAGCCCAAACCTCCATTTCCCCTACCCGCTGGCCCCCCCGCTTGGCCCTTCCCCTAAGGGGTTGTTGTGTAACGGATGCATAAGGACCGCTGGAACGCCCGTGTATTTTATCATCAACTTGATGAATTAATTTCAAGATATAGGGCTGTCCCACTAGAACAGGTTGTTCAAAGGGATCTCCCGTTCTTCCATCAAATATTCTGCTTTTTCCCGGATACTCGGGTTCAAATACCCACGGATTTCCTGTTTGCTTACTGGCTTCATGTAATTCAGAAAAGACTAGTTTTCTCGAAGCCTCTTGTTCATATCTCTCATCAAACGGTGCTACTCGATAATGTCTATCTAGCAGAACCCCCGCCAACCCGAGCGAGCATTCAAATATCTGTCCTACATTCATTCGCGAGGGTACTCCCAATGGGTTGAAGACCATATCAAGAGGCTTTCCGTCTTGCAAATAAGGCATATCTTGTCTAGGCAAAATTTTTGAAATGATCCCTTTATTTCCATGTCTTCCGGCGACTTTATCACCTACTTTGATTTCACGTTTCTGTGAAATATATACACGAATCCTTTCTCTTTCTGGACTTTCTCTTTCTGGATTCGAACGTATCCATCTCACATCAATAACCCGGCCCCTTCCACCTCTAGGCAGTTTTAGACAAGTTGCCCTTGAAGTGGCTATCTGAGTGCCAAATACGGCGTCTACGAATCTATCTTCTGGGGCTAAGTCTTGCGCCAGCTGAGGTCTTAATTTACCTACTAAAATATCGCCCTCTTCTACCCAGGATCCCAAGATTACAATCCCGCTTTTGTCTAAATTTCGTAGTAAATGGGTCCGTAGATACGGTATTTTTTTAGTGATCTTTTCAGGGCCTTGGCTTGTCACATGAATCTCAATTTCATATTTCCGTATATGAAAAGAAGTCAAAATATCTTCATATACCAGACGCTCACTAATGAGTACCGCATCTTCAAAATTGTAACCTTCCCATGGCATATAAGCTACTAATAGGTTTTTCCCCAAAGCGAGTTCTCCTCCAACCGTAGCGGCACCGTCCGCCAAAATTTGTCCCTTTTTAATGCATTTGCCCCTCCTAACCTGGGGTTTTTGATGTATACAAGTATTTTTGTTGGAACGTTGATACATAACTAATGGAATGCTTAGAGTATCCCCATTGCCCGATAAAAGGATCTTGTCAGTATGGATAGAAATGATCTTTCCCGCGTGTTCCGTTATAAGGGGAACTCCTGAGTCTAGAGCCACTTGGCCTTCCAAACCGGTTCCAACAATGCACTTCTCGGACCGAGAAAGCGCAACTGCTTGGCGTTGCATATTAGAACTCATTAAAGCCCGATTCGCGTCATTATGCTCGATAAAGGGAATGAGAGAAGCTCCAATAGAAAAATATTGGAAGGGAAAAATGCTTCGAAGGTGAACCTGTTCCCATGCAATAGTCAGGAATTCTTGACGGTATCGAGCCGTAACAATCTGCTCTTCCTGAAAACTTTCATTAAGTGCCAAAGAATTGCCTGTCCCTATCATACAGTATTCATCTCTCCTTGATGATAAATAAAGTATCCGTGCCCTTTTTGATTTCGCGGAGATTTCATAGAATGGGCTTTCTAGAGATCCAAAATCACCGATTCTCGCATGAATTGCTAAGGATCCAATAAGGCCAACATTGATTCCTTCAGATGTGTCAATTGTGCAAATGCGCCCATAGTAGCTAGGATGTATATCTCGTATCCGAAAACTCGCGGTTCGTCCTGTCAATCCCCCAGGACCCAAAAAACTCCATTTTCTCCCATGAACTATTTGTGTCAAGGGATTCGTTTCATCCAAAACTTGCGATAATGGGTGTAATCCAAAAAAAGATTCATAAGTGGTTTTTAATGGGGTTGAAGTTACAAAATTCTGAGGGGTCGGTATCAATTTCCCTTTAATTGCTCCGCGTATAGCCCTTTTAACCACTTTTTCCAAACGAATCAGAGCTAATCCGAATTGATCTTGTAAGAGATCCGCTACAGAACGAATACGCTTATTTTTCAAATGATTCATATCGTCAAGTGTACCCATTCCAAATTTTATTCCAATCAAATGATCCGTGGCTGCCAATATATCTCGCGGTAACAAAAACGTATTATTCTGGGATATATCAAGATTCAGTCTCCGGTTAATATTTCGTCGACCGATCCTTCCTAATTCACACCTTTGGCGAAAGAATTTATTTTGTAATTCCTTACATAAGGAATCAGAAAATACTGGATCTCCACCCACACAAACAAACTGTTGATAAAATTCCAAAATGGCATTTTCTTTTGACCCAATTTTTTCCTTCTCTTTATCATCCAAAAAAGCCAAGAAAATCTCAGGGTAGCAAACATTCTCTAGAATTTCTCTTAGATTCGAACCCATAGCCGATGATAGAACTAGAATAGATATTTTCTGTTTCCTACTTACGCGAGCCCATATACGCGCTTTTCTATCAATCTCTAATTCCAATCTTCCTCCCCAATCTGATATTATGGTGCCGGTATAGACCAAAATCCCTTTATGGTCCAATTCTGATCGGTAATAGATACCCGGACTTTGCAATATTTGATTGACTATCATTCTGTACATTCCGTTTACTATAAAAATTCCCAGGGAATTCATTAAAGGAATGTTTCCAATCAAAATGCGCTGTTTTTGCATAGAATACCCCTTCCTTTTCCAAATTAATCCCGCGGATACATATAATTCAGAAGAATAGGTGAGGGATTCATATACAGCATCTCGTTCTTTTATCAATGGTTCGACCAATTTAGATGTTTCCGCAAATAACCGAAAGTATACGTCTACGTCTTCATCTATGTCTTCATCTACGTCTTCATCTACATCTATGTCTTTTTCTAAGTCTTCCTCTACTTCATTTAGAAAATCTTCTATATCCGGAAAATCTTCTATATCTAGAAAATCTTCTATATCTAGAAAATCCTCTATGAAACCTTCCACCGTTGGAAACTTATAAAGTTCCTCTCTTAAGCCCTGATCAACGAACCTACAGAATCCTTCAAATTGGATCTGATTAAGCCCAGGTATTACAGCCATTCCTTCATTTCTATCGTCAAGCATTTTGAATTCCCCATATTATCGAAAAAATCCCATTTTTGACTCATTCTGCATCGAATCATATGGATCGATCTAGCAATGATGGAATTTCGATTCTGTTTACTAAATCACATGAAATTTGAAAGAGTCGCGTACATGTAATGTATAAAATACGTAGGGACGGATAAATGAAGAGAATTTTATACTCAAATTGGAATGGAATTGAAAACAGATATGAACGGAAGGGAATTGATAAAAGACACTTAGATTAGACCAATGGAGTTTGTTTTTGTATAGAATAGAAAAGGATTCCATTTCGATCATTATTATGATATTCTATATCCAATCCCATGGGATACCAGAAAAATAAGAAATGAATTCGCCGTTCGGGGCGATAATAAATACATAATAATCAGAAAAGAGATAGGGTTGGGTTTTTTAGCAACTATTCGCGGACTCCATTGTTCTGTTTAAAAAAGGATTCGCAGAGAAAAGAGGTATTTCTTTTTTAGTAGAATACGGTTGAAGAGCGTAATAAGTAAATAAGTAGGCTTGTATGTTTTTATTACAACCTACGTGGATATAGCTGGAGAGGGTAGAACTCTTTAGAGCTGCCCCCCTCCCCATTCTATCCTGTCGTGTTCTATCAAAATTTCGATTTTCTATTCAATGAAAAAATCGAAACATGATACGGTTGTGCGAATTCCCTAAAGGTCTGATCTACAAAGAAGATACTTCTTTTCATATTTGCATAACGTTATCTTTTTTGGGGTTTACAAATACTCAACGTTGCTATTATAATTATTAAAAAAAAAAAGAAAGACCGATTCATTATCTATCAATTTGGATTGTCTATCGTCTTCTATCAGTAGTCCCATTAGGTAAAGGCGGTTTGAAATAAAAAGTGTCCGGGAGTTTACAGCCAATAGTTAAAGTTAAGGGTTCCAACTCGTCGGGCTTTTGCGACCGAAAATCCAAAATTTTCGTTTCAATAGAAGGGGAAGGGGTTTTTTAGACATTTTTTGTTTTAAGAGACTATACAATCAATCGAAGGGACAGATTCAATTCCCAGGTTTCATTTCTTTTAGGCGCGGCATTAAGATTCAAGATACAAGTACAAAAAAAGGCGAAAATTTTCATCTATTTTATATCTTTTTGGCGACATGGCCGAGCGGTAAGGCGGGGGACTGCAAATCCCTGTTCCCCAGTTCAAATCTGGGTGTCGCCTGATCAACAAAAGAAAGAAAAGACGCGAAATCCCCTTTTCTGGTTTGCTGATAGACCTCACAGAATGTTCCCCGATTCTACGAGAAAATAAGAACTTTTTCTAAGGTAAAAGCGGATTTTTTGGAGTCTTTCGTCAAGGGGTCTTGGGTTGGTACAGAATCCCCTTTTGACTCTTCGGCAAGAATTTCACTATTATTAGTGAACAATAATGAAAGAATTCCTTCAAAGAGATAGGGGTCATAATTCACATGGATATAGTAAGTCTGGCTTGGGCTGCTTTAATGGTAGTCTTTACATTTTCCCTTTCACTGGTAGTATGGGGAAGAAGTGGACTCTAGGGGTACTGTTAATTGGGTTGAGGAATTCAACTTTCTTCATTTTTTAGAATTTATAAATCGTTCTGCAAAGCATTTATTTTATTATTATGAATTTATTAATTCAATTTTGAAAATATTTTCAATTGAAAAAAGAAAAAAAACAGAGTTATTTTGCAATTCTAAGCGTGAAGTGAAGTAGTGTATTCTGTGTTCTATGATATGATTAATATATATGAAGAAGAAAAAGATTATGCTAATATATATGAAGAAGAATAAGATATAGAAATAAGGCCCTTTCAACCAAACAAACAAATATTTCAAGAATTCCCATGCTTGTCTTTCGATTCGAAAGTAAAAGGGGTGCAGACGATAGGAAATTGAGTACAACCGAATTCTTCCTAACTTTTATCTTTCGCTGAACCAGTTCTTATCCGACCGGATTATATATGGACAATGGGGACGAGCAGTCCCCCTTTTACTTTGCTTTGAAATAGAATTGGGGCGGTATGCACGTTACATATATGAATATCAGGATACCTATTCTAGTTGTAGGCTTCTCTATATTAAATGAAGAAATGAAGCCTTATAGAATAGAGTACAACTTTATACATTAAAAGGACAATATCTACATAGTAGAAAGAAGTATATAGAATATTTCTTTCTACCATACTAACGGTATAATGTTAATTCTCGGTCGCTCATTTTATTTTAAGACACGAAATCAGAATCTTTTTTATTTGTATAAGATAAGAAGTCGAGCTTTATTCCAATTAATCGCTTTGACTTACTGTTTTTACGTAAATTATCAGTAAAAAGGCGGTAGGAACTAGAAGAAACAATGCAGTAGCAATAAATGCGAGAATATTGACTTCCATAATCTCATCCTTTCTTTTTTTACTTCAAAATAACTCGGGATTTAATCCCATAGAGATGAAAACCCTTTTGCCTGTAAATTCAATGGGATGAATTACACCTCGATGATATCAAATCGCATCAATATCATGAATAACAATACCTGAGTTATCAAATTAACTCATTGTCAAGAATTGAATAGTATAACCTAGGAGGGTCCTTTATACATACTGTATTGCATCTAAAATAGGATTTCTGATCGAACTAAGAGTTCCGTTCCTTTTTTTATTTGAATATACTTTTTTTTCTTTCTTTACCTAGATTCTTAATGGAATGCATATACTAGAAGTTCAGGGTGAAATTGGAATGAGATAGGTTGTTTCAAACTCAATCAAATTGAGTATTAGTAATTGAAGTTAGACCGAATAGCAGCTGGCAAAGAGGAAACTTTTTCAAAATAGAAAAATAATTAGCTATGTTCAATTTCTTTTATTTTGCATTGTACAAGAAAGCAATTCTATTTCCAGTTGTGTATGTGTTCCCGGTAAACTACGGTACTCTATTCTATTCGCGGGTTGGGAGCAATTGAAAAAAGAAGCCCGAGCCTGTAGAGTATCTCTTGGAATACTAAATAGGATGCTATGAATAATTGTAGCAATCCACATATGTCTATTTCCTCTCAATCGGTACTAGTTGAAGTACTGGAAATTTCCGTATTTGTTTGATGAGAAGTGAGACAAGCAATTTGCCAAGCAAAATATCAAAAATAAGGATCCCTCGGGGACTGGAATTCTACAATTTAGACTTCCCAGCAGAAAACAAAAAGACAAATTCGTGTAGTTTTTTATTGGATTTGAACTCATCGGGACTGACGGGTCTCGAACCCGCAACTTCCGCCTTGACAGGGCGGTGCTCTGACCAATTGAACTACAATCCCCAGACATTAAAGTGTACGACATATATATTCTTATGATTTCATTCATACATTTATTTCCATTTTAAATTGGAGATTCCAATCGCTGTGTTGAAATAACGGCGGATATGCGCTTTCCTTAGTGAGAAGTCAGAGCGGCACGGATTCCTATTACTACTTTCTTTTTTTCCAAATGGACCCGCTTTCGCTGGAAAAATGCTTTTTTTATTTACCTTTGCCTCTTCCCTATATTTTAGGGAACAAAGAAATACAAATAGAAAAAATGCAAATAAAGGAACCAAAGAGCAAACCCGCACTTCAACAAAACAAAGGGGTTCTGCTATTTCATAATGGATAAGCGAATTGTTGGGTCGAGCTGGATTTGAACCAGCGTAGACATATTGCCAACGAATTTACAGTCCGTCCCCATTAACCGCTCGGGCATCGACCCAGGAAGTCAAAATGCTAGACTTGTTGATAATACACGATCAACTTCCTTTCGTAGTACCCCACCCCCAGGGGAAGTCGAATCCCCGCTGCCTCCTTGAAAGAGAGATGTCCTGAACCACTAGACGATGGGGGCATACTTGCCCGGCTGCCGTCATACTATGCTCATAGTATGAGCAGTTTTTTGAAATTGTCAATCTTAAGATCTTGAAAAAGAAAGTATGCCTAGGCTATTAAACTATAATATACTAAAAAAAATGGACGTAGCAATTCTATTTTTTTATGTTATAATTAACATTAAGAGCATCTTCTATTACAGAATAATAGAGAATATTAATAGAATAAAGAATAATAGAACTTTCGAAAGATAATCAATAGAAGTCTTGACAACTTGACAATAACAATAATCAAAGTATATTATTCTAGGTACCACCCCTTGCTTGGGTGTCTAGTCTGGTTTATGACTAGTTTTTGATTACCTAGGGGGTAACAAAATTATGCGTATGTATTTTAATTGTATGCTTCATTTCTTTTCTAGTAATGAGGTTACGAAGGTTCCGATTGATTCTTTCAGGATTCAGAAAGCTGGGGCTAGGGGTTTTGGAAACCCAATGAAACTACTATCTTTACTGCGAGATAGAGATTTTTTCATCCAATCAACTCCAAGCGACAATCAGGGTGTGGATCCCCGAGAGGAAGAAATGAAAGAAGAGGAAGAAATGAAAGAAGAGGAAGAAATAACAGAAGAGAAAGAAATAACAGAAGAGAAAGAAATAACAGAAGAGAAAGAAATAACAGAAGAGAAAGAAATAACAGAAGAGGAAGGAGAGGAAGAAATGACAGAAGAGGAAGGAGAGGAAGAAATGACAGAAGAGGAAGGAGAGGAAGAAATGACAGAAATTAAAGAAATGATGAAAGAAATATATGTTATATATATTAATATTATTAATATATAATAAAGAGAAAGAACTGCAATAGAGAATTCTATTACTATGTACTATGAGTTCTATTAGTAATTTAATAGAATATATACTAAATATAAATAAATAATAAATACAAATTTTAAAAACACTAAAACTAGAAATAGAATGCAATTTCATAATAGGGGTACTATAACTAGCACACTTTTCTTTTCTTTATCCATCCCAACATTACACTGCTTTACTCCACTCGGGGCGGATAGCGGGAATCGAACCCGCGTCTTCTCCTTGGCAAGGAGAGGTTTTACCATTCGACTATATCCGCAAAAGGCCGGGTAGCTCCAACCCGGCCTTCCCAAAATGAAAGGCAAAGGCGAGGAAACCCTAACCCGTCCTTTCATTTTGGGGGCAACTTTTAATTTGGATTAAGCGGACTCACTTCTTTTTTTTTTCGAAGAGTTTTGAACTAGTATGAAAAGCTAACGAAGATAAAATACGAGCTTGTTTTATAGCAATAGAAAGAAGTCGTTGTTGTTTTAAGGTCAATCGAGTCACCCGTCTAGATAAGATTTGGCCTTGTTTACTAATAAATCGACTAATTAAACTAATGTTTCTATACGGTTTCAGAACTCTATATTACATAGACTATAATTAAAAGTTGCCCCCAAAATGAAAGGACGGGTTAGGGTTTCCTCGCCTTTGCCTTTCATTTTGGGAAGGCCGGGTTGGAGCTACCCGGCCTTTTGCGGATATAGTCGAATGGTAAAACCTCTCCTTGCCAAGGAGAAGACGCGGGTTCGATTCCCGCTATCCGCCCCGAGTGGAGTAAAGCAGTGTAATGTTGGGATGGATAAAGAAAAGAAAAGTGTGCTAGTTATAGTACCCCTATTATGAAATTGCATTCTATTTCTAGTTTTAGTGTTTTTAAAATTTGTATTTATTATTTATTTATATTTAGTATATATTCTATTAAATTACTAATAGAACTCATAGTACATAGTAATAGAATTCTCTATTGCAGTTCTTTCTCTTTATTATATATTAATAATATTAATATATATAACATATATTTCTTTCATCATTTCTTTAATTTCATATGAAATAAAAGAAAAATATTCTAATATAGAAAAATGAGAATAATAAATATAGAAGATTCCAATTCTATAATACTATTCCATTAGTGCATTTTCCATTTTTATTATTAGAATCTAATTTAATCTTTGTTTTTTTCTTGGATAAAAAGAATACTGCGCAAGGCAATTTAATTGAAATACTAATTGAATTAATACAATACCTAATTTAATGGGTAATGGGAATGAGTTGAATAAATTCAATATCTCTATCTTTGGTCTTATTATTTTTATTGTTTATGTTTATTCTAGAAGTTGGACCCCCCTCCCTCCCATTTTTCGTTTTCTTTATTTGGTTGGGGCGGGGGACTTTTATTGAATTTGCATGTGTTTTGGAGTCTGAAACGAAAGAACTTGTGGGAGAGGTCATTTCATTTTTCTTTTGGGTCG